TAACAAATGCACCCCCACTAAATAGAAGAGGGGGGGGGGGGGAAAGGAAGGGGGGGGGAAGGGGTGGTTTAAAAGGGAAAACTAGACGAACCCAACAATAAATACACCCCATAAGTGAGAGGACCCCCCAACTAATGGGACATCCCTACTGAAGAGGCCCCCCCCTACCCCCCCATGTACCATAATCATGCTATGTATTATTGTACATTAATTGTAATAGTACATTATTCACCATGACATTATATGTATTATAGTACATTCCTTGCATTGGCTCATGCCCATCAGACCATACAGTGCAACCGGACACGTTTCCCTTGTTCCCCTCTCGTAACCCATGTACCCACAATCTCGGGGTGCTTGAAAGCCATACATCTATTAGTTATGCACCTCGTGCGGCCGGAACGGGATAAGATATTAAGGCCCTCGGCGAAGACTGACTAGAAGCATAGATTTATAACTCGGGCATACACTCTACTCGTACTGTTCAAATCTCGCTTAATCCCTATTTCTCGTATACAAAATTCCTATGTAGTGCTGTAAGGTCTAACTCCTGAACCACCCTTATCCACGCTCTTCCACGGGGATATGATCCCTAGTACCAGATGGATTTCTTGACTCCCCCCCTCACGAGAAACCAGCAACCCCGTGCATAAACAGACCCCGTATGCGCTAGCTTCAGGAACCCTAAGTCCGCTTGTCATGCCAGCCATGGTACCACTGGCTCCTAAGTCGAGGTCATTAATAGATTAGTCCATTAACGTTTCTTTTTAAGAGACATCTGGTATGAGAGAAGCACCATTCTATTTCTTTACTCCGAGAGTTTTCCTCTTCAGTCCATCTAGCTCCCTTTTTTTTTCTCTGGAACCTTCAACGTACCCCCATACTACGCGAGTCAGCAGGCTCACAATTTAGGTCTGGGCATCCATGGACTTCGGGCTGCGTCTCTCCCGAGGACCGATTAATGAGACGGTTGGCGTATATGTGGAATCATTCGGACACTGTGCACATTGTAACCCATTTGGTTATGTTACCTCCACCCTCCCCGCTAAATGGGGCTATTTAGTGAATGCTCGTAGGACATAATTTCCCTATTCTACACCACCTCATACTTTCTTAACAACACTAGAAAAATTTCAACCAACAATTCCAACATTTTCCATCATCGATCCGACACATTTTATCCGTCCCCACCCTTTGCAACCACCACCAAAATTTCATTGAAAAATTTTTTCCAAAAATAATTTTTTTTTTTTTTTGGCAAATTTAATTCCCCTTTTTCACCCTGGCAACACCACTGAGATTCCATTAAAACTCTCTTTTTTTTTCTTTTTTTTTTTGCCTGTATATATACTTACATCATAATCAGCACTGGAGTTACATTAATAATTCTCTTTTCCCCTCCCCACCCTAACACTGAAATCCCATTAGTACGTATGCCCCCACTATACACATGCAATTAAAACCCCTAAACTCTACCATTTTCAACCAACAGCCCAAACCCGTCCTAGTAGCTTAAACACAAAGCATGGCACTGAAGATGCCAAGACGGTAGCCCTCCTACCCAAGGACAAAAAGACTTAGTCCTAACCTTACCATTAGTTCTCGCTAAACATATACATGCAAGTATCCGCGCCCCAGTGTAAATGCCCTAAAACATCCCACTCGGATAAAAGGAGCAGGTATCAGGCACACACACCGTAGCCCAAAACACCTTGCTCAGCCACACCCCCACGGGTACTCAGCAGTAATTAACATTAAGCAATAAGTGAAAACTTGACTTAGTTATAGCGACCCCCACAGGGCCGGTAAATCTTGTGCCAGCCACCGCGGTCATACAAGAGGCCCAAACTAATAGTAATCGGCGTAAAGCGTGGTAATATGTTATCTAACTAACTAAGACCAAAATACAACTAAGCTGTCATAAGCCCAAGATGCCCCTAAAACCTCCATAAATATGATCTTAGCATCCACGACCAATTTCAACCCACGAAAGCTAAGGCACAAACTGGGATTAGATACCCCACTATGCTTAGCCCTAAATCCAGATACTTACCCTACACAAGTATCCGCCCGAGAACTACGAGCACAAACGCTTAAAACTCTAAGGACTTGGCGGTGCCCCAAACCCACCTAGAGGAGCCTGTTCTATAATCGATAATCCACGATACACCCGACCATCCCTCGCCCATGCAGCCTACATACCGCCGTCCCCAGCCCGCCTAATGAAAGAACAATAGCGGGCACAACAGCCGCCCCCGCTAACAAGACAGGTCAAGGTATAGCATATGAGATGGAAGAAATGGGCTACATTTTCTAACATAGAACACCCACGAAAGAGAAGGTGAAACCCTCCTCAGAAGGCGGATTTAGCAGTAAAATAGAACAAGAATGCCTATTTTAAGCCTGGCCCTGGGGCACGTACATACCGCCCGTCACCCTCCTCACAAGCCACACTCCCAATAAATAATAACCTTCTCCTAGCTGAAGATGAGGTAAGTCGTAACAAGGTAAGTGTACCGGAAGGTGCACTTAGCATATTCAGAGCGTAGCTATAAATCCCAAAGCACTCAGCTTACACCTGAAAGATGTCTTCTAAACACAAGACCGCCCTGATGCTCATCCTAGCTCAATCACCCACATTACAACACACCAAACAAAATCCACTAAACACGCCGAAGCAAAACATTCTTTGCACCTAGTATAGGCGATAGAAAAGTCACTTGACGCAATAGAGACCAGTACCGTAAGGGAAAGCTGAAATAACAATGAAACCAAAGCAAAGAACAGCAAAGACTAACCCTTGTACCTTTTGCATAATGATTTAGCCAGAACACCCAAGCAAAGCGAACTTAAGCTTGCCATCCCGAAACCCAAGCGAGCTACTTGCAAGCAGCTATCCTGAGCAAACCCGTCTCTGTGGCAAAAGAGTGGGAAGACTTGCTAGTAGTGGTGAAAAGCCAACCGAGCTGGGTGATAGCTGGTTGTCTGTGAAACGAACCTAAGTTCATCCCTAACTTTCCCCCAGATACCCTAACCACCCAAAACCCATACGAGAGAAGTTAGGAGCAATTTAAAGGAGGTACAGCTCCTTTAAACAAGAACACAATCTCAACCAGAGGGTAACCTTCACCCCCTATACCACACGTAGGCCCTCAAGCAGCCATCAACAAAGAGTGCGTCAAAGCTCTCCAACTACAAAAATTTAAAAACACCACGACCCCCTCCCCACTAACGGACTAACCTATGACTATAGGAGAATCAATGCTAAAATGAGTAATTATGAAACCTCTTCTCTCAAGCGCAAGCTTACATCACACATTATTAACAGACCGACTAATACCGCCACCCCACAAGAACAAATATTTTAAACCACTCTGTTAACCCAACATAGGAGCGCCATGCTAGAAAGATTAAAATCTGCAAAAGGAACTAGGCAAACCAAGGGCCCGACTGTTTACCAAAAACATAGCCTTCAGCAACCAACAAGTATTGAAGGTGATGCCTGCCCAGTGACTAAAGTTTAACGGCCGCGGTATCCTAACCGTGCAAAGGTAGCGCAATCAATTGTCCCATAAATCGAGACTTGTATGAATGGCTAAACGAGGTCCTAACTGTCTCTTGCAGATAATCAATGAAATTGATCTCCCTGTGCAAAAGCAGGGATACTAACATAAGACGAGAAGACCCTGTGGAACTTAAAAATCAAGGACCAATGCACCTAAACTACTAACCTATCCAGGCCCATAATACCTGCACAACTGGTCCTCATTTTTCGGTTGGGGCGACCTTGGAGAAAAAAAAATCCTCCAAAAACAAGACCATCTATCTTAACTAAGAACCCACCCCTCAAAGTACTAATAGGAACCAGACCCAATATAATTGATTAATGAACCAAGCTACCCCAGGGATAACAGCGCAATCTCCTTCAAGAGCCCATATCGACAAGGAGGTTTACGACCTCGATGTTGGATCAGGACATCCTAATGGTGCAGCCGCTATTAAGGGTTCGTTTGTTCAACGATTAACAGTCCTACGTGATCTGAGTTCAGACCGGAGTAATCCAGGTCGGTTTCTATCTATGCTACACTCTTCCTAGTACGAAAGGACCGGAAAAGTGAGGCCAATACTAAACAGCATGCCTCCTCTCTAATTAGTGAAACCAACTTAACTAATAAGAAAACACCCAACCCTCATCACATCCTAGAAAAGGATAGCTAGCGTGGCAGAGCTTGGCAAATGCAAAAGGCTTAAGTCCTTTACCCAGAGGTTCAAATCCTCTCACTAGCTCCACTATAATAATGCAACTCACAATCATAAATCACCTCATTATATCCCTATCATACGCTGTACCCATCTTAGTTGCAGTAGCTTTCCTCACACTAGTTGAACGAAAAGTCCTAAGTTACATACAAGCCCGAAAGGGACCAAACATCGTTGGCCCATTCGGCTTACTTCAACCTGTCGCAGACGGAGTAAAACTCTTCATTAAGGAACCTATTCGCCCTACAACCTCCTCTCCCCTACTATTCATCATAACCCCCATCCTAGCCCTACTACTGGCTATCACCATCTGAATCCCACTACCCCTTCCATTCTCACTCACAGATTTAAATCTAGGACTACTCTTCCTCTTGTCCATATCAAGCCTAGCAGTATACTCCATCCTCTGATCCGGATGGGCCTCAAACTCAAAATACGCACTAATTGGGGCCCTACGAGCAGTCGCACAGACCATCTCATACGAAGTCACATTAGCAATCATTCTACTATCCGTCATTATACTAAGTGGCAACTATACCCTCAGTACACTCGCTACCACCCAAGAACCTCTCTACCTAATCTTCTCCTCCTGACCCCTAGCAATGATATGATACATTTCAACACTCGCAGAAACAAACCGAGCACCATTCGACCTGACAGAAGGTGAGTCAGAACTAGTCTCAGGATTTAACGTAGAGTATGCTGCCGGCCCATTCGCCCTATTCTTCCTAGCCGAATACGCTAACATCATGCTAATAAACATATTAACCACCATCCTATTTATCAACCCTAGCTCACTTAACCTTCCATCCGAACTACTCCCAATAGTCCTAGCTACAAAAACCCTACTACTATCCTCAGGATTCCTATGAGTACGAGCCTCATACCCACGATTCCGCTATGACCAGCTAATACACCTCCTCTGAAAAAACTTCCTGCCCCTTACGCTGGCACTATGCTTATGACATACAAGCCTACCAGTCTCCTACGCAGGCCTTCCTCCCTATTAAAGGAAATGTGCCTGAATTAAAGGATCACTATGATAAAGTGAACATAGAGGTTTACTAGCCCTCTCATTTCCTATCACCCTTAGAAAAGTAGGAATCGAACCTACACAAAAGAGATCAAAACTCTTCATACTTCCCCTATATTATTTTCTAGTAAGGTCAGCTAACAAAGCTATCGGGCCCATACCCCGAAAATGATGGTTCAACCCCTTCCCTTACTAATGAACCCACATGCTAAGCTAATCTCCCTCTTCAGCCTCCTCTTGGGCTCAACAATCACAATCTCGAGTAACCATTGAATTATCGCCTGAACCGGCCTAGAAATCAACACCCTAGCAATCATTCCACTTATCTCTAAATCCCATCACCCCCGAGCCGTAGAAGCCTCAATTAAATACTTTCTTGTCCAAGCCTCGGCCTCAGCTCTAGTCCTATTCTCTAGCATATCCAATGCATGAGCCACAGGCCAGTGAGACATCACACAACTAACCAACCCAACATCCTGCTTACTACTAACAACAGCAATCGCCATAAAACTAGGCCTAGCACCATTCCACTTCTGATTCCCAGAAGTCCTACAAGGTACATCCCTAACCACAGCCCTCGTACTCTCCACAGTAATAAAATTTCCCCCATTAACCATTCTCTTTATAGTATCCCCCTCCCTCAACCCTACAGTACTTACCGCCCTAGCCCTAACTTCAACTGCACTAGGAGGCTGAATAGGACTAAACCAGACACAAACCCGTAAAATCTTAGCCTTCTCATCCATCTCCCATCTAGGGTGAATAGCCGCAATTATCATCTACAACCCCAAACTAACCATAATAACCTTCTACCTTTATGTCCTGATAACAACATCAGTATTCTTATCCCTCAATACAACCAAAACCCTAAAGCTATCCACAATAATAACTTCCTGAACTAAAACTCCTGCCCTAAACACCGCTCTAATATTAACCCTCCTCTCCCTAGCAGGCTTACCCCCACTAACAGGATTCATACCTAAATGATTCATCATTCAAGAACTAACCAAACAAGAAATAACAACTACAGCCCTAATCATCTCAATACTATCACTCTTGGGCCTATTCTTCTACCTACGACTCGCATACCATGCAACAATCACACTACCACCAAACTCCGCTAACCACATAAAACAATGACACACTAACAAATCCCCCAAAACCCTAACTGCCATCCTCACCTCACTCTCCGCCATCCTCCTTCCCCTCTCACCTATAATCCTCACAACCCTTTAGAAACTTAGGATAACTAACCCCCCAAACCAAAGGCCTTCAAAGCCTTAAATAAGAGTTAAAGCCTCTTAGTTTCTGCTAAGACCAACAGGACACTAACCTGTATCTCCTGAATGCAAATCAGACACTTTAATTAAGCTAAGGCCTTCCTAGACAGATGGGCCTCGATCCCATAATATTCTAGTTAACAGCTAAATGCCTCATCCAGCAGGCTTCTGTCTACTAGACCCCGACACATTTTCAATGTGTATCAATGAGCTTGCAACTCAACATGAATTTCACTACAGGGTCGATAAGAAGGGGAATTAAACCCCTGTAAAAAGGTCTACAGCCTAACGCTTAACTCATTCAGCCATCTTACCTGTGACATTCATTACCCGATGACTCTTTTCAACCAACCATAAGGACATTGGCACATTATACCTAATCTTCGGCGCATGAGCAGGCATAGTAGGCACAGCCCTCAGCCTACTCATCCGGGCTGAGCTCGGCCAACCAGGGACCCTGCTAGGTGACGACCAAATCTACAATGTCATTGTCACCGCCCACGCTTTCGTGATAATTTTCTTCATAGTAATACCCGTAATAATTGGAGGGTTCGGAAACTGACTTGTACCTCTCATAATTGGGGCCCCCGATATAGCATTTCCACGAATAAACAACATAAGCTTCTGACTCCTACCTCCTTCCTTCCTCCTACTACTAGCATCCTCCACTATTGAAGCTGGAGCAGGAACGGGATGAACAGTTTACCCCCCACTAGCCGGAAACCTAGCCCACGCAGGTGCCTCCGTGGACCTTACCATCTTCTCACTCCACCTAGCCGGCGTATCCTCCATCCTAGGGGCTATCAACTTTATTACCACAGCAATTAACATAAAACCCCCAGCCCTTTCACAATACCAAACCCCACTATTCGTATGATCCGTACTAATCACTGCCATCCTCCTACTACTATCCCTCCCAGTACTTGCTGCCGGTATCACCATACTACTCACAGACCGAAACCTAAACACCACATTCTTCGACCCTGCTGGAGGAGGTGACCCTGTTCTATACCAACACCTCTTCTGATTCTTCGGACACCCTGAAGTCTACATTCTTATCCTTCCTGGTTTTGGAATAATCTCGCATGTAGTAGCCTACTATGCTGGCAAAAAAGAACCATTTGGCTACATAGGAATAGTCTGAGCTATACTATCAATTGGATTCCTGGGATTCATTGTATGGGCCCACCACATATTCACTGTCGGAATAGACGTGGACACCCGTGCTTACTTCACATCAGCCACCATGATCATCGCTATTCCAACCGGTATTAAAGTATTTAGCTGACTAGCAACTCTGCATGGGGGAACAATTAAATGAGACCCCCCTATTCTATGAGCCCTAGGCTTTATCTTCCTCTTTACCATCGGGGGTCTAACTGGCATTGTACTAGCAAACTCCTCACTAGATATCGCCCTACATGACACATACTACGTAGTAGCCCACTTCCACTACGTCCTCTCTATAGGTGCCGTATTTGCTATTCTAGCAGGCTTTACACACTGATTCCCCCTATTTACCGGATACACCCTCCACCCAACCTGAGCAAAAGCCCACTTTGGAGTAATATTTACAGGGGTTAACCTAACCTTCTTCCCCCAACATTTCCTAGGCCTTGCTGGTATACCACGACGATACTCAGATTATCCAGACGCTTACACCCTATGAAATACAATATCCTCTATTGGCTCCCTAATCTCTATAACAGCCGTAATCATACTTATATTTATTATCTGGGAGGCATTTTCCTCAAAACGAAAAGTGATACAATCTGAACTAACCCCTACTAACATTGAGTGAATCCACGGCTGCCCGCCTCCACATCACACCTTCGAAGAACCAGCATATGTTCAAGTTCAAGAAAGGAAGGAATCGAACCTCCACACGCTGGTTTCAAGCCAACTGCACTAACCACTTATGCTTCTTTCTTATGAGAAGTTAGTAAACCTATTACATAGCCTTGTCAAGACTAAATCACAGGTTAAAACCCTGTACATCTCACGTGGCTAACCCCTCCCAATTCGGATTTCAAGACGCATCATCCCCTATTATAGAAGAACTAGTCGAATTCCACGACCATGCTCTTATAGTCGCACTAGCGATCTGCAGCCTAGTCCTCTACCTTCTTGCCCATATACTAGTAGAAAAACTCTCCTCCAACACAGTAGATGCACAAGAAGTCGAACTAATCTGAACCATCCTACCTGCTATCGTCCTCATCTTACTTGCCCTACCATCTCTACAAATTCTCTATATGATAGACGAGATCGACGAACCAGACTTAACCCTAAAAGCTATTGGTCATCAATGATATTGAACCTACGAGTACACAGACTTCAAGGACCTTACCTTCGACTCATATATGATCCCAACCTCAGAACTACCATCAGGCTACTTCCGACTACTGGAAGTAGACCATCGAGTTGTTATTCCAATAGAATCCCCCATTCGAGTTATCATCACTGCTGGAGATGTTCTCCACTCATGAGCAGTTCCCACCCTAGGAGTAAAAACCGATGCAATCCCAGGACGACTAAACCAAACCTCATTTATCACTACCCGCCCAGGAATTTTCTACGGCCAATGCTCAGAAATCTGCGGGGCAAATCATAGCTACATGCCCATCGTAGTAGAATCGACTCCACTCACACATTTCGAGAACTGATCATCACTACTCTCCTCCTCATCATTAAGAAGCTATGGAGCAGCACTAGCCTTTTAAGCTAGAGAGAGAGGCACACCTGTCCTCCTTAATGATATGCCTCAACTAAACCCACACCCATGATTCTCCATCTTACTTATAGTATGATTCATCCTCCTACTTCTCATCCAGCCTAAATTTCTTTCCTTTATCTACACAAACCTCCCATCCAACAAGACCAAAATAGCCCCTATCCCCCCTACATGAACCTGACCATGAACCTAACACTCTTCGACCAATTCTCCAGCCCTCAATTACTAGGCATCCCCCTCATCCTACTCTCCACGCTATTCCCCGCCCTTCTTCTACCATCCCCCAACAACCGCTGAATCACTAACCGACTTTCAGCCCTCCAACTATGACTCTTCCAACTTATCACCAAACAACTCATAATGCCACTAAACAAAGCAGGACACAACTGAGCTCTCATTCTCTCTTCGCTAATAACCTTCCTCCTACTAATTAACCTGCTAGGACTCCTTCCATACACATTCACCCCCACCACCCAACTATCCATAAACATGGCACTAGCCTTCCCCCTCTGACTAGCAACCCTTCTTACAGGACTACGAAACCAACCATCTATCTCCCTAGCCCATATTCTACCCGAAGGTACTCCCACACCCCTAATCCCAGCTTTAATCCTTATCGAAACAACAAGTCTACTTATCCGACCACTAGCCCTAGGAGTCCGTCTCACAGCAAACCTAACAGCCGGCCACCTCTTAATCCAACTTATCTCTACCGCAACCATAGCCCTCCTCTCCATTATACCCACCATCTCAATCCTAACAATACTTATCCTGCTCCTACTAACAATCCTAGAACTAGCAGTAGCCATAATCCAAGCCTACGTCTTCGTACTTCTCCTAAGCTTATATTTACAAGAAAATATCTAATGGCACACCAAGCACACTCCTATCACATAGTAGATCCAAGCCCATGGCCCATCTTCGGCGCTGCTGCCGCCCTACTTACAACCTCAGGATTGATCATATGGTTCCACTATAACTCCACCCACCTACTTACACTCGGCCTACTCTCAATACTATTAGTCATACTACAATGATGACGCGACATTGTACGAGAAAGCACCTTCCAAGGACACCACACCCCCACAGTCCAAAAAGGACTACGATACGGAATAATCCTCTTCATCACATCAGAAGCATTCTTCTTCTTAGGCTTCTTCTGGGCTTTCTTCCACTCAAGCCTAGCACCCACCCCCGAACTAGGCGGACTATGGCCCCCAACAGGAATTAAACCCCTCAACCCTCTAGAAGTCCCACTACTCAACACAGCAATCCTCCTAGCTTCAGGGGTTACTGTAACATGAGCCCACCACAGCATCACAGAAGGTAACCGAAAACAAGCAATCCAAGCCCTACTCCTGACTATCCTCCTCGGATTCTACTTTACCGCCCTGCAGGCTATAGAGTACCATGAAGCCCCCTTCTCAATCGCCGACGGAGTCTATGGCTCTACATTCTTTGTAGCTACAGGATTCCACGGACTACATGTAATCATCGGATCATCCTTCCTTACCATCTGCTTACTACGACTAATCAAATTCCACTTTACGTCTAACCATCATTTTGGCTTCGAAGCAGCAGCCTGATATTGACACTTCGTAGACGTCATCTGATTATTCCTCTATATAACCATCTACTGATGAGGATCCTGCTCTTCTAGTATACTAATTACAATTGACTTCCAATCTCTAAAATCTGGTATAACCCCAGAGAAGAGCAATAAACATAGTCACATTTATACTTCTACTCTCCTTCACACTATGCATCATCTTAACCACCATCAATTTCTGACTAGCCCAAATAAACCCAGACACAGAAAAACTATCTCCATACGAATGCGGCTTTGACCCCCTAGGATCCGCCCGACTCCCATTCTCAATCCGATTCTTCCTCAGTAGCCATCCTATTCCTTCTATTCGACCTAGAAATTGCCCTCCTACTCCCTCTCCCCTGGGCAATTCAACTACCACAGCCCCTACTCACCCTACTATGAACTTCCATAATCCTCCTCCTCCTCACACTAGGCTTAGCTTATGAGTGAATACAAGGGGGCCTAGAATGAGCAGAATAACAGAAAGTTAGTCTAAACAAGATAGCTGATTTCGGCTCAGCAGATTATAGAAAATACTATAACTTTCTTATGTCCACTCTACATCTAAGCTTCTACTCGGCCTTCACCCTAAGCGCCCTAGGCCTAGCCTTCCACCGAACCCACTTTATCTCTGCCCTACTATGTTTAGAGAGCATAATACTTTCTATGTACATCGCACTCTCAATCTGACCAATCCAAACCCAAACTCCCTCATTTACCCTAATCCCGCTGCTCATATTAACATTCTCCGCATGTGAAGCAGGTGCAGGACTAGCTATACTAGTAGCATCCACCCGAACTCACGGTTCAGACCACCTACACAACCTAAGTCTCCTACAATGCTAAAAATCATCATCCCTACAATCATACTCCTACCTACAGCCCTCCTATCCCCACAAAACCTCATCTGAACCAATACAACCACCCATAGCCTCCTAATTGCCGCTATCAGCCTGCAATGACTCCACCCAACATATTTCCCCTATAAAAACCTCACCCAATGAACGGGCATCGACCAAATCTCAGCCCCATTACTAGTCCTATCTTGCTGATTACTCCCCCTCATACTTTTAGCAAGCCAAAATCACCTCCAACAAGAACCCCTCGTACGAAAACGAATCTTTATTACAACTCTAGTCACAATCCAACCCTTCATTATCCTAGCATTCTCATCTACAGAACTAACACTATTCTATATCTCATTTGAAGCAACCCTGATTCCAACACTAATCCTAATCACTCGATGAGGGAGCCAACCAGAACGGCTCAGTGCAGGCATCTATCTATTATTCTACACCCTTATTAGCTCTCTGCCACTCTTAATCACCCTACTCCAACTACACACACAAACCGGCACACTACATCTTCCCACCCTAGAGCTCATACACCCCCCGCTGACATTCTCATGAACTGGAATCATATCAGGACTAGCCCTCCTAATAACATTTATAGTAAAAGCCCCCCTATATGGACTCCACCTATGACTACCCAAAGCCCATGTAGAAGCCCCCATCGCAGGCTCAATACTTCTAGCCGCCCTCCTACTAAAACTAGGAGGCTATGGCATCATACGAGTAACCCTACTAATAGGCCCTCTCATGAACTATCTATGTTACCCATTCCTCGCCCTCGCCCTGTGAGGTGCATTGATAACTAGCTCAATCTGCTTACGTCAAACTGACCTAAAATCACTAATTGCATACTCATCAGTCAGTCACATAGGCCTAGTCATTGCTGCAGGTATAATCCAAACTGACTGATCATTCTCAGGAGCCATAATCCTTATAATCTCTCATGGCCTAACCTCTTCCATACTATTCTGCTTAGCCAATACAAACTACGAGCGTACACACAGCCGAATTCTCTTACTAGCCCGAGGCCTGCAACCCCTACTACCTCTAATAGGCACATGATGACTACTAGCTAGCCTGACAAACATAGCACTCCCACCGACAACCAACCTAATAGCAGAGCTAACAATCATAGTTGCACTTTTCAAATGATCCCCCCTAACAATTATACTAACCGGGCTTGCAACACTATTAACAGCCCTATACACTCTCTTCATACTCCTGACAACCCAACGAGGAGCACTCCCAACCCACATCAACTCAACCCCCAACTCAACCACACGAGAACATCTCCTAATAACCCTCCACATTCTCCCCATAATCCTCCTCATACTAAAACCAGAGCTCATCTCTGGGCCCCTCTAATGCAAATATAGTTTTAACCCAAACATTAGACTGTGATTCTAAAAATAGAAGTTAAAATCTTCTTATCTGCCAAGGGGTGGTTAAACCAACAAGAACTGCTAATTCTTGCATCTGAGTCTAAGCCCTCAGCCCCCTTGCTTTTAAAGGATAACAGTCCAATCCACTGGTCTTAGGAACCAGCCATCTTGGTGCAACTCCAAGTAAAAGCAATGGAAATCCCATTACTCTTAAACACCTCCGTTATCCTCACACTAACAACTCTCCTATTACCCACCATACTCCCTCTTATCTCTCCCAAACTTCAAAATACACCCTCAACCATTACATCTGCCGTAAAGACAGCCTTCTTTATCAGTCTCATCCCAATATCCTCCTTCATCTATTCTGGAACAGAGACAATTACCTCCCACTGGTACTGAAACTTCTCAGCCAACTTTAAAATCCCCATTAGCTTTAAAATAGATCAGTACTCTATAATATTCCTCCCAATCGCCCTATTCGTAACCTGATCTATCCTCCAATTCGCAACCTGGTACATAGCCCAAGAGCCCCATATCACTAAATTCTTCACCTACCTCCTACTATTCTTAATCGCCATACTAATCCTAACAACCGCTAACAACATGTTCGTACTCTTCATCGGATGAGAAGGAGTTGGCATTATATCATTCCTACTCATTGGCTGATGACATGGACGAACAGATGCCAACACAGCTGCCCTCCAGGCCGTTATCTATAACCGAATTGGGGATGTAGGCCTCATCATCAGCATAGCCTGACTTGCCTCCACCTTAAACACATGAGAAATTCAACAACCCTCGTACGAAGGCCAAATCCCTATGCTACCCCTCCTAGGTCTCATTCTAGCTGCTACAGGAAAGTCAGCCCAATTCGGACTTCATCCATGACTTCCAGCAGCAATAGAAGGCCCCACCCCCGTCTCAGCCCTACTCCACTCAAGCACCATAGTAGTAGCAGGAATCTTCCTACTCATCCGCACCCACCCAATGCTAACTAACAATCAGACAGCCCTCACCATTTGCCTGTGCCTAGGCGCACTATCCACCTTATTTGCCGCCACATGTGCACTAACACAGAATGACATTAAAAAAATCATTGCCTTCTCCACATCAAGCCAACTAGGACTAATAATAGTTACTATCGGCCTTAACCTCCCACAACTAGCCTTCCTACATATCTCAACCCATGCATTCTTCAAAGCCATGTTATTCTTATGCTCTGGGTCAATCATCCACAACCTAGCTGGCGAACAGGACATTCGGAAAATGGGGGGATTACAAAATATCCTCCCTATAACAACCTCCTGCCTAACCATCGGCAACCTCGCCCTAATGGGGACCCCCTTCCTAGCAGGATTCTACTCCAAAGACCTTATCATCGAAAACCTCAACAACTCCTACCTAAACACCTGAGCCCTCCTACTAACCCTCCTAGCTACCTCCTTTACTGCCACCTACAGCCTCCGAATAACCCTAATAGTCCAAACAGGATTCAGCCGAATCCCCCCAATATCCCCAATCAACGAAAACACCCAAACCATCACTAATCCTATCATCCGTCTCGCACTAGGTAGCATCACGGCTGGCCTTCTCATCACATCTAACATCCTCCCAACCAAAACCTCCCCCATAACCATGCCCACAGTCACAAAAATAGCTGCCGTCTTAGTCACTATTATAGGTCTCCTACTCGCATTAGAATTGTCCAACATAACTCGCAACTTACTCCCCCCTAAACAAAACCCTCTCTCCAACTTCTCTGCCTCACTAGGCTACTTCAACCCTCTAGCACATCGACTCAGCTCAGTAAAACTTCTTAACATTGGACAGAAAATCGCTTCCCACCTTATTGACCTCTCCTGGTACAAAAAAATAGGACCAGAAGGATTAGCCAACCTACAACTCATAGCAGCCAAAACCTCTACCTCACTACATACCGGAATAATCAAAACCTACCTAGGATCATTCGCCCTGTCCATCATCATTCTACTTATATCAATCCAAAGAATATCGAACAATGGCCCCCAACATTCGAAAATCCCACCCCCTACTTAAAATCATCAACAGCTCCCTAATTGACCTCCCCTCCCCATCAAACATCTCAGCCTGATGAAACTTCGGATCCCTCCTGGGGATCTGCCTAATCATCCAAATCCTAACAGGACTACTACTAGCCATACACTATACAGCTGACACTTCCTTAGCCTTTTCATCAGTGGCCCACACCTGCCGAAACGTACAGTACGGGTGATTAATCCGCAACCTCCATGCAAACGGAGCATCATTCTTCTTCATCTGCATTTACCTACATATCGGCCGAGGAATCTACTACGGCTCATACCTGTACAAAGAAACCTGAGGCACTGGCGTCGTCCTCCTACTAACACTCATAGCAACTGCCTTCGTAGGCTATGTCCTACCATGAGGACAAATATCATTCTGAGGCGCTACAGTCATCACAAACCTATTCTCAGCTGTTCCATACATCGGACAAACACTAGTAGAATGAGCCTGAGGCGGCTTTTCAGTAGACAACCCAACACTCACACGATTCTTCGCCCTACACTTCCTCCTCCCATTTCTAATCGCCGGTATCACCCTCATCCACCTCACCTTCCTCCATGAATCCGGATCAAACAATCCCCTAGGAATTGTATCACACTGCGACAAAATCCCCTTCCACCCCTACTTTTCCACAAAAGACATCCTAGGATTCATGCTCATATTCATCCCCCTACTCACTCTGGCCTTCTTCTCACCCAACCTTCTAGGGGACCCAGAAAACTTCACACCAGCAAACCCCCTAACCACACCTCCACATATCAAACCAGAGTGATACTTCCTATTTGCATACGCTATCCTACGCTCCATCCCTAATAAACTAGGCGGTGTACTGGCACTAGCTGCCTCCGTACTAATCCTATTCCTAATCCCCCTCCTCCATAAATCAAAACAACGCTCAATAACATTCCGTCCCCTATCCCAACTACTATTCTGATTCCTCGTGGCTAACCTCCTCATCCTGACATGAGTAGGCAGCCAGCCAGTCGAACAACCTTTTATTATCATCGGCCAGACAGCCTCCTTCACCTATTTCCTCACCCTACTAATCCTATTCCCCATTACCGGGGCCCTAGAAAACAAAATCCTCTATCAATAATACTCTAATAGTTTATACAAAACATTGGTCTTGTAAACCAAAAACTGAAGACTACATCCCTTCTTAGAGTACGAACAACAACATGGGAACAACCCCATCAGAAAAAAAGGACTCAAACCTTTGCCTCCAACTCCCAAAGCTGGTATTCTTCACTAAACTATTTTCTGATACCAACCCCCTACACCGCTCGAATTGCCCCCCGAGATACCCCCCGTACAAGCTCCAACACCACGAATAAAGTTAATAACAGTCCTCAACCCGCAACTAAGAGCATTCCCCCTCCCCAAGAATAAAGCATTGCTACTCCACTAAAATCCGTACGAACAGAAACCATACCCCCACAATCTACAGTACCCACACCTCCCACCGTAACGCCCACCGACCCCATCACTACCAATCCCCCAAACACCACTAAAACTAAACTAGCACCAAACCCTAAAACCCGCCAATCCCCTCAAGCCTCTGGAAAAGGATCAGCAGCCAAAGACACAGAGTACACAAAGACCACCAGTATTCCCCCCAAATACACCAAAAACAACACCAGAGAGATAAAAGAGGCCCCTAAACTCAACAACCACCCGCACCCCACAACAGACCCCACTACCAAACCAAGTACCCCGTAGTATGGAGAAGGATTAGATGCCACTGCCAAAGCCCCCAAAATAAAACACACCCCTAAAAAAAGAACAAAATAAGTCATAGTTCCTGCTTGGTTCTACCCAAGGCCAGCGGTCTGAAAAACCACCGTTGTCCTCAACTACAGGAAC